AAGCGTACCTACTAAAAAAGCAATTTGTGTAATGGGTGCATGCTTTTTTAAACCGCCCATCAAAACCATATTCTGGCTTTTCTCTGGCGAATACCCAACAACAGCTTCCATGGAATGAATAATTGATCCGGATCCTAAAAACAACAATGCTTTCGAATAAGCATGAGTAATCAAATGAAATAAAGCGGCTCGATAAGACCCCATACCTAAAGCTAACATCATATAACCCAGTTGGGACATTGTAGAATAGGCTAACCCCCTCTTAATATCTTTTTGAGCAAGAGCTAAAGTAGCCCCTAATAATACCGTTATTATACCTATCAAAGATATTAGATTCATTATGTAAGGTATAACTATGAAAAGAGGAAGAAGGCGGGCTACAAGAAAAATTCCTGCTGCTACCATAGTGGCAGCATGTATAAGAGCCGAAATAGGAGTAGGCCCCTCCATGGCATCAGGTAACCATACATGAAGAGGAAATTGCGCAGATTTAGCAACGGCGCCGGCAAATAATAAAGAGGCACATAAAGTAACAAATAAAAAATGAATCTCATTATTATAAATCAAGTTATTAAATATTTCGAACAAATCTTGAAATTCGAAACTTCCCGTTATCCAATAAAAACCTAAAATTCCTAATAATAAACCAAAATCGCCTATCCGATTAGTTACAAACGCTTTTTGACAAGCGTTTGCCGCAGCGGGTCGTGTGAACCAAAACCCTATTAATAGATAAGAACACATTCCAACCAATTCCCAAAAAATATAAATTTGTATCAAATTCGAACTAGTAACTAATCCCAACATTGAAGTATTGAACAAACTCATATAAGCAAAAAATCTCAAATATCCTTGATCATGAGACATATAATTGTCACTATAAATAAGAACAAAAATTCCAACAGTAGTGATTAACATTGACATAATAGAGGTAAGTGAATCAATAAAGTAGCCAAACTCGAAAGAGAAATCATTATTGATGGTCCAAGACCATACATATTGATAGATAGAACTTCCATTTATTTGCTGAATAGACAGATCAACCGAAAAAATCATAACTATACTTAACAATAAAATATTGGGAAAAGCCCACATACGACGAAGATTTTTTGTTGCCGTCGGAAAAAGTAGGAGTCCCATTCCTATTAAAATAGGAATGGGAAGTGGCACAAAAGGTATGATCCATGAATATTGATATGCATGTTCCATAAAAAATTTTTTCTTAGTCTTTCTTAATTAATCGTTTCTAATTCACCGGCTCTTATCTCTTTTGATTGAATGATTGAAAGGGAGCAATAAAAAAATCAAGATATTACAAAGTTAACTGGAATTTTCTATTGTTAATTTTTTAATCTTTCTCAACTATTTCAAAAATATTCAAATTTCGAAGTTAGAAGTAATCAAATTATACCGCCGAGTTACTAATGAAAAAAAAAGAATTCTTTTTTTTTCATTAGTAATATTTTTCTGAAAATATCAATTATTATTTATTATTCCGTATTACAATAATTTATATACATCGATCAAGAATACAAAGAATTTCACCACAAAAGTACTTGATTTTGATATGAATCATAGGATGTCCTAGAACTTCATTCAAAGAAAAACGAATTATTTGAGTTTGTTTATTCGAACTTATTAATTAGTTCATTTTCTTTCATCGCGGAACTGAGTGATTGTCTTCCATTACAATAAATGAATTTAGTCTTGTGGGAAAGACTATCCGATATTTTCTTTCTATAATTAAATTATATTTACATATAATTAAAGGAAAAATGACTATAGAAAAAAAATTTAAGTTTGCGTAGGTAGATAAAATGGTTTTTTAGACTTTTTGTTTTGATGTATTTTTCATGTATAAATTCTAAACGTAAGAAGACAAAAAAATAGGCAGAGTATAGAAAAGTATTTTTCATGTATAAATTCTAAACGTAAGAAGACAAAAAAATAGGCAGAGTATAGAAAAGAAAAGGAAAGACCTTTTTTACGTTTTTTTGATTTCATCAATTCGATTTATATATCATAATAGATATAGATCCTAATCTATCCTATATCCTATAGATTTGAATGGAGATATAAAAAAGAAAGATACCTATAAATTAAATAGAAATTCTTATTTTTTTTTTTTTTCTGGATAGTGTATGGAATATAAATAAAAAAGGTTATATCATATTGTTTTTTTTTTGTTCTAGAATAGAAGCATTTTATGTGATTTTCCCGTCTCTATTCATTTTTTTTTATGAAATTTGTATAAAATTTATATAGTATATATATATAGTTATAATCTAGAAAATCTATAGGAATAGATAAATAATGACATAAAAAGCCCGATCATTTTTTTTGTTTTAAAAATAAATAGATGTCTTTGACATCCAACTATAGCATTGAATAACCTTTTTTTTGAATGGCAGTTCCAAAAAAACGTACTTCTACATCAAAAAAGCGTATTCGAAAAAATGTTTGGAAAAAGAAAGGATATTGGGCGGCGTTGAAAGCTTTTTCATTAGCGAAATCTCTTTCTACGGGTAATTCAAAAAGTTTTTTTGTACGACAAATAAATTTGGAGTAATCTGAATTGGTTTAACTCGAATAAGATACAAAGGTTTTCTTTTTTGAATTTTTGAATATCTTTTTTTTTCGTTTCCGGGGTGGGGATTCTTATTTTCCCCATCGCCCATTTGTTATGTTAGTGTTATAATAATTTGTGATTTTTATAATATTTTAGAATATTCAATTTTTATAATATTCAATATTGAATAATAAATAATATAATAATAATTAAGAATTTTGATATTTATACTATATGGGAGCACATACATAAGAGCTTTAACTGGGTTGTCGAAACTAATCCATTAAATTAAGTTTAAATTTTGTAACTTTATGAATCATTATTTCTCTGAATTACTATATATCCTTCCCTTGTTTTCAACCCACTTGAGAAAACCCCCTTTCTAATTTAGTGGATATACAAATAATGTATCAATTTTAAGTGATCTAAAAAAATCCTATGCTTGTATAAGAAGATGAATCAAGACATATTTTTAGAATTCGAAATTCGAAATACTTTTTTGAAGTATGGTACAATTATGACCGGAATCGAAACGCTTTTTATATAACGTAACGTGTACAACCCAATATCTAGTTGGTTTGATAAATCCTTAAAACGCAAAGTCCTAACGATTAATACAAAGCTATCCAAATTACATAAATCTTTTGAAATCGTTGGATGTGTTGCTCAAATTGTGATCTCTAAAAATCATATTTTTTCATTCATTTATTCATTCAATTGATAAGCATTTTTTTATGGATTCATAAAAATCATACAAAAGAATGAGAAATGAATCATTAAAAAATGAAAATGATAAAGAACCCTTTTTTGTTTTGTTGAATTTTATCTATGAATTGAAGTTACAACTAGTTAGTTTCGTTACAATAAAGGAGTTCTCTTTTAGGAAAACACAAACTAAAAAATCTCTATTGACGAACTAATTAAATTATGATAATTAAAACTAATTAAATATGATAATTAAATAAAATGATACGATAAATAATAAAGATTCCTTTTGAACCTTCAAATTGCTATTTCAACGAGTTATTATTCATCAATTAAAATTAAATGTTTCCTAAAAAATTTGATATTTTACATTGAATTGACTTCAATCTCGACGATTGAATAAAAAATGGGTTATTATGATTTCGAACAAGCCGCTATGGTGAAATCGGTAGACACGCTGCTCTTAGGAAGCAGTGCTAGAGCATCTCGGTTCGAGTCCGAGTGGCGGCATAGTATCTTCTAAAAGAGATAGAATAAGTCCTATAATGAATTTAATTCCTGATTTCCATTCCATAAAATCGAGAAACCCTCGCTTTTTTATCATTTTTATGATTTTTTCAACTTTAGAGCATATATTAACTCATATATCTTTTTCAGTCGTTTCAATTGTAATTACAATTCATTTTTTAACCTTATTCTTATTAGTAGATGAAGTCGTAGGACTATATGATTCATCAGAAAAGGGTATGATAGTTACCTTTTTCTGTATAACAGGATTATTAGTCACCCGTTGGGTTTATTCAGGACATTTCCCATTAAGTGATTTATATGAATCATTAATCTTTCTTTCATGGGGTTTCTCCCTTATTCATATGGTTTCCTATTTTAAATTAAAAAAAAAGCGTAAAAATAATTTAAGCGCAATAACCGCACCAAGTGCTATTTTTACCCAAGGCTTTGCCACCTCGGGTCTTTTAACCAAAATGCATCAATCCGCAATATTAGCGCCCGCTCTCCAATCCCAGTGGTTAATGATGCACGTAAGTATGATGGTATTAGGCTATGCAGCTCTTTTATGTGGATCATTATTATCAGTAGCTCTTCTAGTCATTACATTTCGAAAAGCCATAAAGATTATTGGTAAAAACAATAATTTATTAAATCAGTCATTTTCGTTTGGCGAAATCCAATACATGAATGAAAGAAGCAATGTTTTACTAAACACTTATTTTCTTTCTTCTAAAAATTATTACAGGTATCAATTGACTCAACAATTGGATCGTTGGAGTTATCGTATAATTAGTCTCGGGTTTATCTTTTTAACCATAGGAATTCTTTCAGGAGCCGTATGGGCTAATGAGGCGTGGGGATCATATTGGAATTGGGACCCAAAGGAAACTTGGGCATTTATTACTTGGACCGTATTCGCGATTTATTTACATACCCGAACAAATAAAAATTTTGAAGGTGTCAATTCCGCACTTGTGGCTTCTATGGGATTTCTTATAATTTGGATATGCTATTTTGGGGTCAATCTATTAGGAATAGGTTTACATAGTTATGGTTCATTTACATTAACATCTAATTGAATTGACTAAAGAGGCTAAGCCTAACAAATACTAACGGAGGACAGCGTATATATAAGAAAACTTATTGTAAGCTGTCAAGAACCTTTTGAATCACTCCACTACTTGATTCAAAAGGTTCTAACAAAAGCCAAAAATGTCTGATTAAAATTCAATTTAATTCTTTTACCCCTTTTTACTTAACTTATTTTTTTACTTAACTTAAACTTAAGAGAAGAAAAAAGACTTATTTCTTTTTTTTCTTTTTCATTGTACAACGAACAATTTTTAAAAATCATAGGATTACTTTTTTATTTTTTGTTTTATTCATGAAAACTATCTATAAAAATAATTATATAGAATAGTTTCGACCTTCTCACCTGATAATGAGAGGACGAAATCCGGATAAATACCAATACCTATTACGGGTAGAAAGATAGAGATCGAAACAAATAACTCTCGTGGGCCAGAATCAAAAAAATAAGAACTTAGAGCATTAAATAGCTTGTATCCATAGAACATTTGACGTGACATAGATAATGAATAAATAGGAGTTAATATCATTCCAATTGCCATTATGAAAGTAATTAGTATTTTTGGCATTAAAAAATATTTTTGGCTGGTAATTATTCCAAAAAAGACTATCAATTCTGCAACAAAACCACTCATGCCCGGTAATGCAAGAGAAGCCATCGATAAGATACTGAACATCGTAAATATTTTTGGAATCGAAATAGCCATTCCGCCCATTTCGTCGAGATAAACAAGACGCATTCTATCATAACTCGTTCCTGCCAAGAAAAAAAGTGCAGCACCGATAAATCCATGAGATATTATTTGTAAAATAGCTCCGTTGAGTCCCGTATCAGTTATAGAACCAATTCCTATAATTATGAAACCCATATGAGATACGGAGGAATAGGCTATTCTTTTTTTTAAATTCCGTTGACCAAGAGATGTTGAAGCTGCATAAATTATTTGTATTGTACCCACTATTATCAACCAGGGGGAAAATATGGAATGAGCATGGGGTAATAATTCCATATTGATACGAACTAATCCATATGCTCCCATTTTTAATAAAATTCCGGCTAGAAGCATACAAGTACTGTAATGGGCCTCCCCGTGGGTATCTGGTAACCACGTATGTAAGGGTATAATCGGCGATTTGACAGCAAAAGCAATAAGAAATCCAATATAGAATATTCTTTCCAGTGCGACAGGATATGATTGATTAGCTAATGTTTCAAAATTTAATGTTGGTTCATTAGAACCGTATAAACCAATACCCAAAACTCCTATTAATAGAAAAATGGAACCCCCTGCAGTGTACAAAATAAATTTTGTAGCCGAGTACAGACGTTTCTTTCCCCCCCACATGGATAGAAGTAGATAAACGGGAATTAATTCGAACTCCCACATGATGAAAAAAAGTAAAAGGTCTCGAGAAGAAAATGATCCTATTTGACCACTGTACATTGCTAGCATCAGGAAATGAAATAATCGTGAATCTCGAGTAACTGGCCAAGCCGCCAAAGTCGCTAAAGTGGTGATAAATCCTGTAAGTAAAATGGGCCCTATAGAAAGTCCATCTATTCCCAATCTCCAGTAAAAATCAAAAAAATTTATCCATTTATAATCTTCCGCCAGCTGGATTAATGGATCGTCCAATCGGAAATGATAACAAAATGCATAGGTTGTTAGAAGGAGTTCGAATATGCATATACACATTGTATACCACTTAATTAACTTATTTCCTCTATGAGGAAGAAAGAAAATTAAGGAACCTGCGGATATTGGTAAAACTACAATTATTGTTAACCAAGGGAAATAATTCGTGGTAAAGACAAGATACGCTTGGACCAGAAAAACCCGTGCTCAGAAAGATTTTTTTTTGAGCACGGGTTTTTTCAGTAAAAAAAATAAAATGGATTCAAAATTATTCAAGTGGGTTTTCTTTTCTGGAACGTATCAATAAGCTAGACCCATACTTCGAGTTGTTTCATGCCATAAATAAACTCGAACGCTCAAGAAATCCGTTGGACAAGCGGATTCGCATCTCTTACAACCAACGCAGTCTTCTGTTCTTGGAGCGGAAGCAATTTGCTTAGCTTTACATCCATCCCAAGGTATCATTTCTAACACATCGGTGGGGCAGGCTCGGACACATTGAGTACACCCTATACATGTATCATAAATTTTTACTGAATGTGACATGGGATCTATAAATTTTTTTAACATCATAAAATTTCAATCTAGTAAACTTGTAAATGAATCAGTATAGTTAAACACCAGATGAATCAACGATTTACCAGAAATTTTCTAATTAATTTCTTTCCTTCGGGATCAACTCATAAGAAAGGACCAAGATACTTTGATTTCTTACATTTTCGAAAACATGATATAGATTCCAACATATTGGACATGCTAATTCAAATTGGTGAATCTTATGATTTAATATTATTAATATAATATTACTTATTCAACAAAGTTGATTGATTGATACGCGTTGATTTTCTGTTACGATAAATCGAGGAAACAATAGCTAATCCAATAGCTGCTTCAGCGGCTGCAATAGCTATAACAAAAATTGAGAAAATATTTCCTTTTAATTGCCGACTATCAAAAAAATCAGAAAATGTTACAAAATTTATATTAACCGCATTCAGTATAAGTTCAAGACACATAAGGGCCCTAACCATATTTCGACTCGTGATCAATCCATAAATACCGATAGAAAATAAATAGGCACTCAAAACAAGTATATGTTCGAGCATCATTGACCAACTCCTTATCAATTTCGATTCATTTTAATATGAACAATAATTCAACGGATGGGGTTGACTAGAATATAACAAAAAGAATATATTGGAAATATATCGAATAAACGAATTTCTATTTTATACACGAGCAATATTCAAATAGAATTCAAAGAAAATAGACGCAATAAGGCAGAAAAAAGTTTAATTTTGATTGCTTGCTACTCCTAGTTAGAAAGAGAAAGATTTATTACTGACGAGCCACAGCAATTGCACCTATCAAAGCAACTAAAAGAATTATTGAAATGAATTCAAATGGAAGAAAAAAATCTGTTGCTAAATGAATTCCAATTTGTTGACTATTACTTATCAAATCTTGTTCTATAATTTGATTTGATCTTGTAGTCCAAATAATCCCGTACCATGATGTATCTAATATAGTAGTAATTAGCGAAACAAGAATACCTGTACAAACCAACGAAGTAAGGCCGTTCCCAATGGTCCACAGATTAAAATCTTTATAATATTCTGAACCATTCATGAACATCACAGCAAATAGGATTAAAACATTTATGGCTCCCACATAAATAAGAAGCTGGGCAGCCGCCACAAAATGAGAATTTGAGAGAATATAGAATAAGGATATACAAACAAGAACCAATCCCAATGAAAAGGCAGAATAGATTGGATTGGTAAGTAATACCACTCCCAGGCCCCCTAATATAAGACCCGATCCCAGAAAAACTAAAAGAAAATCGTGTATTGGTCCAGGCAAATCCATTCTGTGTAAAATAAGAGATAAATAAATCGAAATACTTTTCATGATCTTATTGACCTGACCAGGAATTTTTTTTATGATACGTTCCTAATTGAATAAAATCCTACTTTAGTAAGTGTGAATTGCTCTAAGTACAATCCTACTTTAGTAAGTGTGAATTGCTCTAAGTACAATTATTGTAAGTTTCGTTTTTGATTCTTTTTTTGTTTGTTCGAAAGAAAAGGGTATTTTGTTTTTTGAAACTATATATTTCGAAATAATTACGAATATATTAATAGAGTTTCAATAAAAATGAATCCGAAATTCTTATCAACCAGTTAATTTGTAATTGAATTTTTATTTATTGACCAAGGGCCTCATTCTTTTTTAATTCAAACCAAACATTCTTTAAACTTAAACCAAACCGGAACCTTAAAAGAATTGGAAATTTCTCTTTAATAGAATAGGAGGTTTACTTACTCAGTTTTTCTTTGAGTCGAATTCAAAATTGTTCGAATTGTATAATCATCAATTACTGACATTGGTAAACGGCCCAAAGCAATTTGATTATAATTCAATTCGTGACGGTCGTAAGTAGAAAGTTCATATTCTTCAGTCATTGATAAACAATTTGTTGGACAATACTCAACGCAGTTACCACAAAATATACAAATTCCGAAATCAATACTGTAATTAAGCAATCGTTTTTTTCGAATATCCGTTTCAAATTTCCAATCTACAACAGGTAGATCTATAGGGCATACACGAACACATACTTCACAAGCAATGCATTTATCAAATTCAAAATGGATTCGCCCGCGAAAACGCTCTGATGTGATTAATTTTTCATAAGGGTATTGAATAGTTACGGGTAAACGGTTTGCGTGGGATAAGGTAATCATGAAACCTTGACCAATGTACCTTGCTGCTCGGACTGTTTGGTGGCCATAATTCATGAACCCAGTTACCATAGGGAACATATCGTGAATATCTATGAATAATTTTATGTTTGTTTCTTTCTCTTGTTTGAACCAAGCCATGAATCTCATATTCTTTTTTTCTTTACAGTGAAAGAAGTTGGAAAGAAGTTGTTAATAATAGATTACCGAGAGAAATGGGTAAAAGAAATTTCCATCCAAGATTTAATAATTGGTCCATTCTTAACCTAGGTAAAGTCCATCGTGTTGCGATAGAAATAAACAAAAACAAATAAGTTTTAGTTAATGTAATAAAGATACCAATTGTCGTTCCAAAGATTCCATTCATTTTATTTATTTCAAATAGCTCAGGGACGAATATGTACGGAATGGAAATATTCCAACCCCCTAAGTAAAGAACTGTTACAAATAAGGAAGAAAGTAATAGATTTAGATAGGAAGCAACGTAAAATAAACCAAATTTGATACCTGAATATTCGGTTTGATACCCTGCTACTAATTCTTCCTCGGCTTCTGGTAAATCAAAAGGTAATCTCTCACATTCTGCTAGAGAAGAAATTAGAAAAACGATAAACCCTATTGGCTGACGCCACAAATTCCATCCCCAAAAACCATATTTTGATTGCGCCTCAACTATATCAACTGTACTTGAACTGTTAGATAATTATAGTCGATGATAACATCACTGTTTCCATCGCTAGTCCAAAACCGTACATGAGATTTTCACCTCATACGGCTCCTCGTGGGTCACAAATAAATTTAAGGACCTAATCAGTATTATTTATCTTCGTATGGTTGTAGAATAGATAGAGAAAAGATGGATTGGAAGGTCCAAAATTATACCAATGGAATTCTGTCTGCTATATTCTGAAGAATAAAAAAAAATGCTTCTGAATTGATCTCGCCCGTTAATAATTTCAATTTCGATTTGTTGAGTAATAACTTAAGCCTTCAATAAAATACTTCTTCTAGAATATCAATAGATATTTCAACCCATTGTTTTCGATTACGAAAAAAATGAAACATTACATTAGCTCATAAATCATGACACGAATTAGAGCTCTCTATCTATGAAAGAAAGAATAAAAAAGATTTCTTTTTTATTCTTTATTGTTTCTTTTTCGTTCCTATTCTTCTTTCGGATCTGAGAAAACCACGAATGGGGGCTTAAACTAAAAAATAGTAAAGGATTATTTCGTTCCTGATAGTCATTACTTTAATCGGCGGATAGGAGCATACTCTGGACCGGAATCGTGGGGAGTACGGCCTAGTCATTTCTACGAATTGAAAGCCCCAATTAGTATTCTTTTTATGTTATCCAGAAGTCTTTTTTTCTATAATTTACATAATCTCCGTTACTAATCCTTTATGTATTTTGGTGTTCCTAACCATCCACTCATTTTTTTTGTTCAATCCCCCGTTTGTTTAGCAATACATGTATGGGAATCCATACAAAGGATAGCGAAAACTCTAGACGGTTGATCTTTTGAGCCCGCTTCAAGCTAGATTGACTAATCAACCCGCCTTGGGGTAAAGACTACTTTCGCTTACGTTTTCTTCCACTTAACTCTTGTACATAGTAAATGAGATTCAATTATTTTGTTTAATTTACTGCGAATTTATAAGCTGCTTTCTTTCACTCATATATAACTATCTAATTTAGTTTATCAACCTGAACTGAAGGATAATAAAAAACGAAGATATCTATTCAATCCATTCAACTTATTTTCTAGAACGAAAGGAATAGGGAAAATAAAAGTTTATATTTCAACGAATCGCACGTAGAGATATTGATAAAACACATAGAGTTAATGGTATTTCATAACTAATCGATTGAGCAGCAGCTCGCAGACCACCTAAAAAGGAATATTTATTATTTGATCCGTATCCTGACATAAGAAGTCCAACAGGAGCAATACTTGAAATGGCAATCCATAAAAAAATACCGATATTGAGATCGGCTAAAATAAGGCGAGAGCTAAAAGGAATTACTGCAAAATTTAGTAAAATTGATATGACTGCTATAGACGGTCCAATACTAAATAAACGAGTATTTCCTCTAGATGGAAGAATATTCTCTTTGAAAAGCAGTTTTGTTCCATCTGCTAGAGCTTGAAGAATTCCCAAAGGACCGGCGTATTCAGGCCCAATACGTTGTTGTATTCCTGCAGATATTTCTCTTTCTAACCATACAATTACTAGTACACCTATTGTGATTCCCAATACAAGAGTCAAAATAGGGACCAACATCCATATGATCCCATAGACCTCTTTTAAAGATTCCAATCTGTAAAAGGAATTGATATCTTGTGCTTCTGTCATATAAATTATCATTTCAACGATCCACTTCTCCCATAATGATATCTATGCTACCTAGTATCGTCATAATATCAGCCAATTTCATTCTTTTAACTAACTGAGGAAGAATTTGCAAATTGATAAAACCCGGCGGGCGAATTTTCCATCTCCAAGGAAAACCGCTTTGATCCCCTATCAGAAAAATTCCTAATTCTCCCTTTGGGGCTTCCATTCTCGCATAAAGTTCTTGTCTCGGTAATTCAAATGTGGGAGAAGGTTTTTTACTAATGAATCGATATTCAAAATCATTCCATTCTGGATCCCGTTCTCGATCAAAGCATCGGATTTCTAAATTCTCATAGGGACCCCCCGGAATTCCTTCCAGGGCCTGTTGAATTATTTTTATGGATTCCGTCATTTCACTGATTCGGACTAAATAACGAGCTAATGAATCTCCTTCTTTTTGCCACTGGATTTCCCAATCAAATTCGTCGTAACACTCATAATGATCAACTTTCCGAAGATCCCATTTGATTCCCGATGCTCGTAGCATTGGGCCGGATAAACCCCAATTTATTGCTTCTTCTCCACCAATAACGCCTATCCCTTCAACTCGTTCTAAAAAAATAGGATTTCGCGTAATAAGTTTTTGATATTCAACAATTCCTGTTAAAAAATAATCGCAGAAATCCAAACATTTATCTATCCAGCCATAAGGTAGATCGGCCGCCACTCCTCCGATACGAAAATAATTATGCATCATTCTCATACCGGTGGCAGCTTCGAATAGATCATATACTAATTCTCTTTCTCTGAAAATATAGAAAAAGGGGGTCTGTGCACCAATATCTGCCATAAAAGGTCCAAGCCATAATAGATGAGAAGCTATACGACTCAACTCCAACATAATTACTCTGATATAGCTGGCTCGTTGCGGGACTTGAATATTCCCCAATTGCTCTGGTCCATTTACGGTTATTGCTTCCGTGAACATAGTGGCTAAATAATCCCAACGCGTTACATAAGGCAAATATTGTATAATTGTTCGGTTTTCCGCAATTTTTTCCATTCCTCTGTGTAAATAACCTAATATTGGTTCACAGTCAACAACATCTTCACCATCTAGAGTAACGATGAGACGAAGAACACCATGCATTGATGGGTGGTGAGGTCCCATATTGACTATCATAAGGTCTTTTTCTGTAGTTGATAGATTCATAAGTTTTTCCTCGATTCATTCTTACATGAATTGTTGAAAACGAAAAGAAGTACATCAAAATGAAAATCTAATAAATCGACTAATTCAAAATTTGCAAATTAACGATTTTTTGATTCCCGAATATCCAACTCACTAATTAATTCTTTATAACGTATTTTATTTTTCTTTGATAAATAAGACAGCAGTCGTTGACGTTTTCCTAGAATTTTACGTAGACCTCTCTGAGATAAATAGTCTTTTTTGTGCAATTCCAAATGTGAAGTAAGTCTTCGTATCTTATTGGTGAAACTAATTATTTGAAATTCAACGGACCCCCTGTTTTCTTCTTTTTTTTCTTGAAAAATAACTGAGATGAATGAATTTTTTACCATAAAACAAAATATTCTCTCCCCCTTTTTTTGAATGTGAATTTTACTCATCAGTAATAATAATACCAGTCATTTATTTTGATATACACAATGATTTTAAGTTCGTTATGAACTTTCTAATTTGTTCAAATTTCAAATAAAATTAATCAATCCGGTTTTCAATTTGATTCGTACAGAGATACAAAAGAGTGATATATTTCCACAAAAGAAAAAATTTTAGAGTTCACTTGTTGATTCATTTGTCGATCTAATTAATATATATTTAATATGTATGTCATTAAATTAGTATCATGTATCAGAATGAAATGTAAGACAATTCTTGTGCCCATCTATTTGTTTTCATAGACCCGGCACGGTACATACATAATATATGGGAAAATTTACCATTAACGACTTTTCAAACGCGGATACATATGTATCCTTACCATACTGAAACGACTGCCATTATTAGTATTAAACCAATAGCGATTCATACAAGCTAAATCTTCTAATCGATAATTGGGCCAAAGAAAGAACTTTAAGTTAATTAGTTTCTTTTTATCACTATCAAGATGTTTGTTTTTAGTCAAAACTTGACCACAGTTTTTTACATTATTTAAAAATACTGGATTTCTATGCATACCATTTTTATCCCTTGAATTGAAAGAAATTCGAATTCGCAATTCTCGCCGGTGGTAAGTAGATAAAATATTTTCAGGAACAAACAAATCATAATGATTTTTGTCTTTATTTTCAGTCATTTTTTGATGTCTTGCAATAGATTCATCAAAATTCTTTTTATCAATATAGTTTTTTTCTTGGTATCTTTGATTAATTTGGTGTTTATTTTTATGAACCAACGAAATACTTATAGTTTGATATAGAATAAATTGGCCATCATTTTTTACCGACAGACGAACTGGATCGATAATCAATATTCCTTTTTTCATTAATTCTCTAAGAGTTAAATTCTTCTGAATCATCAAAATATCCAGATTCATTTCTCCCCTTTGAACAGAGGATATAACAATTTCGTTTGGATTTATCAGTCTAAGCAGGAGACAATATACTTTGATATTATTCATTATTCTTTGGTTTAAAGAATCATTCCATCTCAATTGAAAACGCAAATACCTTTTTAGGAAGAAATCAAGCTCTGCTTCCATGTTGCTCTTGTATTGCTTTTTCTTTCTACGTTTTTTTCTGTCTGATTTACCATAATCTTCTTCAACATCTTTTTCTTGGTTTGAGAGAACGGATTTCAAATTTCCTTGTTTTTGTGCATCTGATACAAGATCCCCTTCGCCTATGAGTTCTTTTTCTTCTTGATTTCGATTCTCTAATCCAATAATTTTTTTTTCATTCGGTCCTATTTTTTCATTCGGTGCTATAAGGGGGTTCTTTTTTTTATTTTCAATAATATTTTTATTAATGTTCCCATTTCCATTAAAATTTAAAAGAAGTAATTTTATGGGTATGATCCATGGTTTAACCTTATACGCATTATATAGCAGCATAAATTCTGGGAAGAACCAAAGCTCCAGATTCGATATAGGACGACTTAGTATTTCTTCATTCATTCCCATCCAATCAAAAAGGAAGCCCTTTTGATTGGATGGGTTGCTTTCTTGATCTTGATAAATTGTGAAATCAAAAAGGTCCATTTTATCAATTATTTGATAATTATTAACCACAGTCTTAATATTTTTGTTACTCTTAGTACTGATATTGACCCAGGACCCAATATCGGCCTTATTTCTAAGACAAAAATAAAGAATTCGCCAATTAAAAAACTTTCTATGTGAAAATTTCCCCATAGCATCTAGGATATCGTCTTCTCCTAGATAATTATGGATAGGGATATCCCTCAGTGTATCAAAAAATTTGCGTTTATCCATGTTGTAATTATAAGAAATCTCTTCCCTCTTATTTACTTGGAATGGTGATCCATAAGCATACGGGTCCCTCTTATCTTGATAATTAATAGATTTATATGATAAAAAATCATATCCATAGTGTTTTTTCAAATTTGATTTTTTATATTTTTGTTCTTGATTCAGTTTATATTCTTGATTCAGTAATGAATTCGCTTGAAAATCATTTTTTTTTTCGTAATGAATTAATCTTTCTTTTTCATCTGAATCCCATTTTGTTAAATCTTTATTTTGAGCCAGATAGCGTTGATTGGCTCTATTTCGCCATTGTCCTGGTACTAATCTAAGCCATCTACTCTGAAATAAATCGTATTGATAACGATTCCTTAACCAGTTTTTCCATTCATTCATTCCAGAATGCCAAAAGATTTTCTGTCTTAACCCATAATGATGTCTTAATCTGGAATGAGATACTCCCTCTTCTTCAAAATAATCTTTTATTTCATTTTTAAGAAAATGAGATGTTCCCTGATATTGAAGGATAGGTTTGAATTTATAAAAACTAATAACTTGGGTTTGTGATAATTTGTAAAATACATATGCTTGTGAGAAGGAGGATAAGTCACAAAAAGCTTTTTCGTTTTTATTTCTAATACTAACATTAGAAAGTGAAGAAAGCGAGTTTTTTATAGTTGAAATATAATGAGTTGTATTTTTAGTTGTTTTATTAATTCTTTCTTGATTTGCTTCATTATTGTGAATGAATTTCTCAATCATTTTTTTTGTTGATTCAAGAAAAAGTTGTGTATTGGTTCTTGGAATATTAATGATATATAGAAGAATATCTATGTATATCTTTTCAATGAAAAATTTTATAAAAAAATAGAATTTACGGATTAATCGAATAGTTCTTCTTTTTAATATTTGCCAAATTTTTTTTGATGATTCTAATATTTTATCCCGATAACTTATTTTGTTAGAACTAATATTTATTTCTTGAGTTAGAAATTCGTTTTTCTTGTCTTTTATAATTCTAATTTTTTCTATTTGATTTTTGATTGTGTTTGTTCTCGTAGTCAGATCCTTTATTTTTTTTTCTGTTAATGAATAAGTTGTCCGCTCCATAGATTGAATTTGAAGGGATGATTTCCGAATCATCTTATTACTGATTAGCGAATCCTTTTTAGTTTCGCCCAATTCATATATTTCTCTCAACCCAAAAAATGGAATTGGATTTATTTTTGAAAGTTCTTTTATTATTCCCTTTAAAAGTAGAATGCTTTGAGTGACCCGTTTTTTTATTTCTTTTGAGACTTTTCGAAACAATTTTGTTCTTTCTTTTAAAATTGTTAAAGCTATAAAACATTTCGTTTTCCATTTTTTTTTTTTTTTTTTTAGTTCTTTTAAAATAGGCTCAAAAAACGAACGCCGTTTTCGAGGAGAACCGAAAGGTAGTTCAGTTTCCATTCCCCAAACTGTTAAAAAGCAAAAATCATTCTTTTGACCTTTCTTTTTTTTCATTGGATCTTTATGAGAGGGTTGTAGTGTAACTCTATGCCAAGGTTTCAGGCAAAAAGGAAATAGGATCTTTATCTGAATACCGTCTGTTAACCAGTTTTTTGGAAATTCTGTTTCGGATAATTGAACACCATTATAAGTACATTTCACATGCATTTCGCGATTCCAACCCTTTAAATCCTCGGACCACTCAGGAAATTGAAATAATAACATACGGGCAACGTTTTTAGCTATTATCAATGAAGGTAATATAATATATTTTCTAAGAATTGATTGGGTTATTAACGCGGAGCCCCTTATTACTTGAGCAAGTAAAATGCTGTCCCAAGCTTCTGCTATTTCTATCCGCATTTTCTCTTCTCTTTTGTATTTTTCTCTTTTGTCCTCGTCTTTTTTATCGATTTTTTTTTCTGTATAATCAGAAATTTGTGATTCTTTTTTTTTACATATCCAATTTAGAGATATTAGTTTCAGTGTCCCAGAAATATCAAAAGAAAAAAAGAGGGGTTTGTCTACTCTGTCCAAAAAAAGTGGGGAATGCACATTTGCTTGAAAGAGTTCCCAAGTAATTGTTTTACGTCTTTGGGCACGCATGGAACCTTTTATTATGTCGCGGCGAAAATCCGATTGTTGCGAATAGCGTATCAAAGCCACTTCGTCTGTTTGATCAGGATCATTAGCATCCTTGGTATTAGTATAAGTATCGGCGTTTGCCTGGTTATTATTAAAAATCACTACGCGCTTGGATTTTCTTGAACGAATTTCATGCTCTGCTGTTACATTTTCCTCGTTTTCTCCCTCCTGTTGTTCTAAATCATCGATTAATTTGTATGACCATCGAGGAACTTTTTTACTTATTTCTTTTATTCCAATAGATTTTTTTCTAATTGTTTGATTGTTGGGATTAGTTATAACTATATTCAATAAAAATTTCAATATTTTGACTCGATC